GTTTGATATCTGAGAGGAATCTATTATTTCGATTTGTTACTTATTTTGTTATTGAATTTAGTTGTATATATTTCAATACACATAAAAGACCACAAAAAGAGTTTTGTTTTATGGTTGTTCCGTATACGTCTGCTTTGGCTCGAATGAGCGTTCTGAATAAACTTCAGTTCAGTTAAGTTATAGAAAGGATTTTTGCGTTTTTCCCTCCTGCTGAGAAAGCATTCATTCTTCAGCTCATTTCTCAAAATACTTCAATTGGTACACGCAAGAAATAGGCCAATTCCGCAGCTTTTTGTTCAATTTCCCGTGGAGTCAAATTCTCATCAGTACGAGTCAAAGGAATGGCCCCCTGGCCTCTGATGTCCATATAAAGAACACGACGAGCATAAATACCCTCTTTAACTTCTATTCTGACGGACTGAATATCTTTTATAAGGAATCGGAGGAAAATGCGACGATTTTTTCCAGGAAATCCCCAACGAAAAATACACACTATTCTTTCTTTTCTATCAAATCGATCATAACCACTACCTACATTCCACGAAATTGTGCACCACAAATAAGAGCTAATAAAGAGACCTGAGATCCCATAGAAAGACATCACAATCCCTTGTGGAAAAAAAAGGATTTGCTGAGACGGAAATAAAGATATCAAATTTCTACCAAGATAACTGGAAGTTCCAACCAATAAGAATCCTAATGAACCTAAAAAAAGGATAACGGCCCAGCAGAAATTACTTGTTTTTCGAGACCCCGTTATAGGTTCTATCCATATATGTTCTGATCGACAACTCATACTTGATCCGGTTGCATTTTATTGGAATTGAGAGAATACACCAAATGAATTTGACTTTACTCTTTTTGTTTCCGAAGTAACTCTCATCAACTAGCACTAGTTTGATGTGAACCTTTAGGAGTAATTCATCAAATTGGTTAGATCTAAAATAAGAACATACCCTTCGTATGATCCCAGTATAGATATCGACATACATACAGATACACTGACTTTACATTTCAGCCATCCGGCAATCCTGATCTATTTGAAAATAGGTAGAATTCATTTACCCATATATCATGGTTCGGCAGGCATAAGAGCTTTTCCTTTATGTTTGGCGAAAGCTGCATGGTAGATCATATCCCCCTAAATAGATATCTGTGTTATGATACAAGTCTAAGAAAAATGGATGAGATTTGGTACCACCGGATCTAAACAATCTTATTTTTTTGAACATGAAGAGATAAAGAAGCCATTGCAATTGCCGGAAATACTAGGCCCACTAAAGGCACAAAAACAGAGGGAAAGTTGAAAGTTGTCATAGAATGGGTACCTCGATTTACTATTTGTACCTGTTATTTCTAAAGATATCTTATAATAATTATAATTCAGAATTGTAATTATTACATTATTATTAATTCATAATTCTATTTATTAGAAATGAGTATTTAGTCAATTCTAATTAGTATAGATCTAATTATCTATCTAATATCTAAGTGAGTCTATAATGGACTTCTTCATCTTTCTTCATGAAAAATATATATGAGAATAGCCTTTCTTATTATCCTTTTCTTCGTCTTTTGTTCTTCTCTTCTAATTTTAGAAAGAAAAAGTTTCTTATAAATTATTGGCAGGAATATAGATAAAAAAAAAGAGTGATCCGCAACTTTTCTTTCTACAATTCGAGAATTCGATCTTATGTCAACAAAGAAAATTCCATTCGTCTGATTTTGACTTAGATTCCGATAAACTAACTACTTGTTCAATAGAAATAAAATAATAGAACTTAGTGTTCTACTTGATTGCATTTTGATTCAAAGAAAAGAAAGCGTGGAGCTGAAATAACTCACTCAGAACGCTTTTTAAAGGATTACGTGGTATGATTAGATCGAATAAGCCCTTTTGGAATAAATATTCCGCTGCTTGTGAACCTTCAGGTACTGTTTTATTCAATGTTTGTTCAATTACTCTTTTACCCGCAAATGCAATGTAGGCATTGGGTTCAGCAAGAATGATATCCCCCAACATACCAAAACTAGCTGTCACCCCACCAGTAGTAGGAGATGTAAGGATTGATATATAGAATAACTTTTTATTTGATTGATAATCATATAAAGCAGAAGATATTTTAGCCATTTGCATCAAGCTCAAACTTCCTTCTTGCATGCGTGCCCCCCCGGAAGCACAAACTATAATAAGAGGTAGAAATTGATTAGTAGCGTACTCAATCAAACGGGTGATTTTCTCCCCAACTACCGATCCCATACTACCCCCCATAAACTGAAAATCCATAACCCCGATTGCGACGGGAATACCGTTTAGTTGGCCTATGCCTGTTTGAACAGCCTCAGTTAATCCTGTCTTTTTTTGATAAGAATCAATACGATCTTTATAAGGCTCCTCCTCCGAATGAAATTCAATGGGATCCAGAGAGACCATGTCTTCATCCATAGGATCCCAAGTACCCGGATCAATCGAAAGTTCGATTCTCTCTGAACTACTCAT